ATAGTAGGAATTCTCTTATCCCATTCGGAAAGATATCATCTCATAATTATCTATGGCTGTTTATGTCTCTAGCATGACCACTTGATAAAATGTGGAGGAAAGTAGGACAAATGGCCGATACTACTGGAAGGATTCCTCTTTGGATAATAGGTACTGTAGCCGGTATTCTTGTGATCGGTTTAATCGGTATTTTCTTTTATGGTTCATATTCCGGATTAGGTTCATCCCTGTAATAATCGGATGAACTGAGTTGTAGACATGAAAGCATAAGAACTCAACGGGATCCCCCTCGAATCAGACAAGGAAAGAGGGGGTAAGTCCCGTTGAGTTCTTAATAATCATAATATTTTTTTTTAAAGATGTTTCAAAAACCTCCACCTTTTCTGATGATGTTTTTAAAAAATGAACTTCGTTAATTGATTCAGAACATCTGTTACTCAATAGTATCTGTCAATACTTAAAACAAAGAAGGAATCACTCGATTTACCCTTTTTGGATGACTCACAATTCTATATAAATAGAATATATTTCTATCAATCAGATATCATGCAAACCCTTTCCATACTAATAGAATAGAACCTTACTCCATTTAATCTAATAAATATTTAATCTAATAAAAGTGAAATTTTTTTTTTATAAGTTCGTTGAAATTGAAGAAGTTCTATATTGCTCAATAGATTGACCTATATTTATTTGTCCACTACCACTATGTTACGTAAGAAATCTAAAAAAGGGGTATGATAAAATAAACCTATATATAAAAAAAAAAAAAAAATGAAAACTACAAATATCCATTTTTTACGAACGGGATCGAGAATCTTTATTAATTCGACACAAGAAAGGGTTGGGTAAAATTCCGTTTCTTGTGTCAAGGACTGGGAGACGAACAATCTCCCCTAAAATCCTTTGTTCCTCTCATTTATACTTTGGTTTCTATTCTCCGCTTATTTATCTTTTGTTTTGATTCTAGTCAAATAGAAAACTATTGATTCATTCTATATCATACCGTTTCAATTTGGATTGAAAAAACAAATAAATAAAGAAGAGTTAAGTAAAACAGTCGCCTTCACAATATACTATGACCAGGAATGCGGTATTAAGTAATTCCCGAAATCCGGTAGAATAAAGAATATAAATAAGCAAAATTTTTTTGATCATACATAATTCCCAACAAAAATTTGTTTATTTTTAGAGCTTGATGTTGATAAATCCGCAGATCTAGAAATTCATTTCGGACAATTGAACCTTCTCAAACTGTTTCTTTTTAAGAACCAAAAAGATTTGTGCCAAAATAACAGATGCCAAGAAGAGCAAAAGACCTTGGACACGTAATGGATCTTGAAGTACTATTTCCGTATCTCCCTGACCAAATCCACCCACATTAGGATTACTCGTTAATGGTTGATCAAGTTTGATGGATTCGCCCTCTGAAACAAGAAGTTCCGGTCCTGGAGGGATAATATCAACCACTTGACGTCCATCCGATGCATCCGCTATGGTTATTTCGTACCCCCCTTTTTCTTTTCGTATTATTTTACTTACTATACCTGCTGCTGTAGCATTATAAACATTATTGTTACTCTTGCTCCCGTCGGGATAAATCTGACCCCTTCCCCTGTTCGCGCCTACATATATGGGATATTTTAAGAAGTGCACATCTTTCTTAGTAGCGGGGTCCGGGGAAAGAATAGGAAAGGTGATTTCACTATATTTCTGACCAGGAACCGGACCTATCACAAGAATATTTTTTTTAGTGGGACGATAGCTCTGAAAAGACAGATTTCCTATCTTTTCTTTAATCTCGGGCGAAATACGATCGGGAGGGGCTAATTCAAACCCCTCGGGTAAAATAAGAACAGCCCCGACATTCAAAGCTCCTTTTTTACCATTAGCAAGAACTTGTTTCAGTTGCAGATCATAAGGAATTCGAACAACTGCTTCAAATACAGTATCAGGAAGTACCGCTTGTGGAACCTCGATATCCACGGGTTTATTAGCTAAATGGCAATTGGCACATACAATACGGCCAGTCGCTTCTCGTGGATTTTCATAACCCTGCTGTGCAAAAATGGGATATGCATTTGAAAGGGGTGCCTGGGTTAGTATATATATCATGAGCGATACGGAAATGGATCGAGTAATCTCTTTCTTTATCCAAGAAAAGGTATTTTTAGTTTGCATGGTCCAATCATTGATCCCGAAAATTTCTACAATAAAATTAGGTAGGTCGCTACTATAGTTCCCTATCTATAATTTTGCTATTTACTTAAATATTAAATATAAATAATTTTACTGGAATATTGGAGGAATCCCTTGGATGGGTAGTAAGTACAATTTTGAATGTTTTGCTTATGTACAAAGTAACAAATATTATAATTGGATCGTTCGATCACTTTTCAGTCATTCATTGAATGATAAATCACTACAAGTGAAGGAGATACACGATTTAAATAACGAAAGATCCAATATTTAAAAATTGTATCTAAAATGACTGGAAAAGTAGAAACAAGACCGGATATAATTTGATCATTATGAGCAAATCCAAAATCTTTGTAGACAGAGCCAATCATTAATTCCCAACCGTGGGGCGAATGGAATCCTATACATAAATCAGTTAATAAAAGAATAGAAAAAGCTTTTATTGTGTCGCTTAAGTTGTATAGGAATTCTTGAAACCAAGAGTTAAGAATAACAAGTTCTTCATTACCTAGAATAGAATAACCACTTAGAATACCGAAACAGATTATATTTGTCGAGAAGTGCAAAATTGTATGGATGCGATCCTCGTTGTGCATCTTGATCAATTGGATCGTTTCTTTGTAGATTTCGATGCGAGGCTTTTGTAAATGTGTTTCCGGGTATTCCTTTATCATTTCGTCCAAACGTAAGAGTTCCTCTAAGTCTATGAATTCTTTTAGAATACTCTTTTCTTGAATATCATTCAAAAAAATTTCGGATTGCCTAGTATTCCACCAATTAGTAAACCAAGATTCCAGACTTTTATTAAATGAGAGAGAGATCCACCAAGGCAAAAATACTATAGATGCAAGATATAGAAGGGAAATTAATACTTTCTTTTTTGCCATTTTTTCGTCTGTGAATTTAAAAATTTTTAATGAACGCACCTCATTCGTCGACTCTATATGATACTAATATTTCTATCAAGCATAAGTTCTATTACAAGTCATCGATGTATTTCCGGATTTTTTTGTGATTCAGTACAGCGGTTAGTCCTTGAATTTAGAAAGAATATAGAATAAGAAAGAGCCCTCTTCAAATTAATAGTAGTCGGATTTCGAGACGAAAGAACTCCCGTTCTATCAAAATATCAAATATTTAGAAAAAAAAAATTCTTTACTTTATGATGAAATGTTTTGTTTTGATATATGATGAATCTATCATTTCGATTTGTTACTGAATTGAGTTAAGTGGATTTCCATACGCATAAAAAAAATTGTGGACATAAACAATTTAGTTTTAGAATTGTTTCATATACGTTTGCTTTGGCTCGAGTAAGCGTTCTGAAGAAACTTCAGTTAAGTTATGCTATAGAAAAAAAGATGATTCTTGAGTTTTTTATCTCTTGCAAAGTATTCATTCTTCAGTTCCTTTTTTCAAAATACTTCAATTGGTACACGCAAGAAATAGGCCAATTCGGCAGCTTTTTGCTCAATCTCTCGCGGAGTCAAATTCTCATCAGTACGAGTCAAGGGAATGGCTCCTTGTCCTTTTATTTCCATATAAAGGACACGACGAGCATAAATACCCTCTTTAATTTCTATTCTGATGGACTGAATGTCTTTCATAAGGAATCGGAGGAATATGCGACGATTTTTTCCAGGAAATCCCCAACGAAAAATACACACTATGCCCTCTTTTATATCGAATCGATCATAACCACTACCTACATTCCACGAAATTGTGCACCACAAATAGGAGCTAATAAAAAGACCTGCGATCCCATAGAAAGACATCACGATACCTTGTGGAAAAAAAATTATTTGCTGAGAAGGAAATAAAGATATAAAATTCCTACCAAAATAACTGGACGTTCCAACCAATAAAAACCCTAATGAACCTAAAAAAAGAATAAAGGCCCAACAGAAATTACTTGTTTTTCGAGACCCCGCTATAAGTTCTACCCATATACGTTCTGATCGCCAACTCATACTCTAACTAGACCTAGTTGCATTTTATTGGAATTGGGAGAATAACAAAAATAATTTTTTTTACTTTTTTTTGTTTCCGAAGTAACTCTCATCAACCAGCACTATTATGATGTGAACCTTTAGGGATAATTCATCGAATTTCTTAGATCCAAACTAAAATAATAACATCCCTTTCATATGATTTCCTAATACATCCTAATACATATAGATATATTGACTTTACATTTCAGAAATTCTCCCCGATCCCGATCTATTTGAAAATAGTTATAATTCATTTATCATGTTTACACATACATAAGAGCTTATGCCCGAAGGAAGCCGCATATTATACCATATTTTACTAAATAGATATCCGTGTTATGATCCAAGTAAGTCTTGAAAAAATATATATATATAAGATTTGTCCTTGTTGTATCTAAAAAATCTTGTTTTTTTGAACATAAAGAGATAAAGAAGCCATTGCAATTGCCGGAAATACTAAGCCCACTAAAGGCACAAAAATGGAGGGGAGACTGTTGAGAGTTATCATAGAATGGGTACCTCGATTTAATATTTGTACCTGTTATTTATTGTTATATTTATTGTTTTATATTTGAACCTTTAATTCATATAGAATTGTTATATTATACTAAGTATACCTAAGTGAGTATATATATACTTAATAGGGATAGGGAGTCTATAAGTATATGTTTTNANAGAAATATATATTAATTTAAGAAATATATATTAATTTAATTAATTAAGAAATATATATTAATTAATAAAATACAATAAATATATAAATAAATGGACCTATTCATCTTTCTACATGTTTCTACATGAAATATATAT